CTAATCGAGCCTCTTTGTCTGTCATTATACCCCGAGAAGTAGAAAGAATTACAATCCCCATTCCGCCTAAAATTCTAGGAATTCGTTGATAGTTAGAATATATTCGTAGACCGGGTCGACTGATCCGTTTTAAATTTAAAACAGCTTTATATGATCCTTTCCTATTCCTTCTATGTCGTAGGGTTAAAACCAAAAAATCTTTGTTGTTTTCCTGATGTTTCCGCATGTTTTCAATAAAACCTTCGCGTAAAAGGATTTTAACAATGTTTTCAGTAATGTTAGTAGATGGTATTCGAACTGTTCTTTTTTTATTCATGTCAGCATTTCGTATAGAGGTTATTATGTCAGCAATAGTGTCTTTATTCATGATAAACTCAGATTATTGTTGTACTCGAATTTTGATATAATCAACATGCTCTTTTTCTGTTTTTCTTTATTTTTTAATTATGAATTCTTAAAGGCATATACGTGAGACACAACCAATCTACTACTAATAATAAATCTCAATTTACTAAATAATCTTAATCAATTTCAGTTAAATACTGAGTAAATACTCAGTTAAATATTATAACTATTTTTATTATATTAATTATGTTATAATTAATTATATTAATTATGTTATGGTCTCTTCTTATAATACTTCGGGTGCTAATGAAACTATTTTAGTGAAATTTAACTGTCTTAATTCCCGGGCGATCGCGCCAAAAATTCGAGTTCCTTTTGGATTTCCTTCTTGATCAATAACAACCGCAGCATTGTCATCATATCGTATGATCATACCGTTCTCACGTTTGAGTTCTTTACAAGTACGTACAATTACAGCTCTGATCACTTCTGATCGTTCTAGAGGTGTATTTGGTACTGCTTCCTTGATTACAGCAACAATAACGTCACCAATATGAGCATATCGTCGATTACTAGCTCCTATGATTCGAATACACATTAATTCTCGGGCTCCGCTGTTATCCGCTACATTCAAATGGCTTTGGGGTTGAATCATTTTTTTATCTGTTTTTTCAATTAACACAAAGGGCGAAGTAAAAAAAAAAAAGAAATGTTGTTTGTTCAAAACAAAAAAGGAAACCTGCAATTGTTTTTTTTTTTTCATCCAAAAAACCTTTTCTTTTGGTTCTACGTTCCTATACCGAAATAATGAATTGAGTTCGTATAGGCATTTTTGATGCCGCTAGTGAAATAGCCCTTCTGGCTATATTTTCTGCTACTCCGCTCATTTCATAAAGTATTCTACCGGGTTTGACGACAGCTACCCAATATTCGGGAGATCCTTTCCCCGAACCCATACGGGTTTCTGTAGGTCTTATTGTAACTGGTTTGTCTGGAAATATACGTACCCATACTTTCCCACCGCGGCGGACATTTCGTGTCATTGCTCGTCGACCGGCTTCAATTTGTCGAGATGTGATCCAAGCGGGTTCAAGCGCTTGAAGAGCATATCTACCGAAGCAAATACGATTACCTCGATAAGATATTCCTTTCATTCTTCCTCTATGATGTTTACGGAATCTGGTTCTTTTGGGGTTATAGTTGATGGTTGTTTATTAATTCCATCTCTACTACAGAACTGGACATGAGAGTTTCTTCTCATCCAGCTCCTCGCGACTGAAACGATTAAAAAATAATATCTATGTATTTATATTTATGTATTTAATGAATAATATACTGAAAAAATATATTGACTCATGAGATTTTTTGAAATTTCATCTAATCTATTAGAAATTTGTATATCTTGTTTTGATATATAACTAAACATGGATTCGATTTATAGAGAATTTTTATTTAGAGATACATTTAGAGATAATAGTATAGATAAAGTCATTTTGTTATAAGGTTATAACGAATCTTTATTTTGTTTTGCTTTTTATTATCATATCAGATCGGCTAAAATTTAGAAATCCAATAAAATCAAAATTTTCGCGGGCGGATATTTACTCTTTCAATATTCAGTTGTAGGATTAGTCTATGACATGACCTTTCAGAATAAATGAATTGGTTTCTGGTTCGTTCCGCCATCCTACCCAATGAATCATTAAGATTCGTTTTCAATATAATCTTATGTATTCACAGGTTCTATCGTTCCCATCGCTTCTCGATTAATGGTTAAGTCTGACTTCTACAACGGAGCCCCTAACGAAATTTGATTTGTTCTCGAGTCAATCCTCTCAGTATTTATTGGCTCGGGGCTCTTGATTCTTTTTCTATGAACAGATTTGTATAATTATAGACCAATCAGTATTAATGCTTTATTACATTCCTCGTTCTGAGATGAATCATAGACCTTACATATTGGAATCATATATCATTGATATTTTTTTTTTTCGCTCTTTCTCTCATCCTTCCATTTATCCGCATATTTTTTTTCTTTACAACTCAGACTCAGATTAGTTTTTTCTTTTTTGTTGTTTGTTTATGCAAAAAAGATTTCAGTTGCTACGTTGATATGACCAATATATCATATCTCGACCGGTTTTTTATATCCAGA